AATAGAAGGTAGACCACGAGGAATCGAAGAATTAAAAATAAACGTACAAAAAAAATTGAATTTTGTGAACCCAAAACTCAACATTTCTATTACACGAATAGAAAAACCCTACGGACACCCTAATATTCTTGCAGAATTTATAGCCGAACAATTAAAGAATAGAGTTTCATTTCGAAAGGCAATGAAAAAAGCTATTGAATTAACTGAACAAGCAAATACAAAAGGAATTCAAGTACAAATTGCAGGGCGTATCGACGGAAAAGAAATTGCACGTGTCGAATGGATCAGAGAGGGTAAGGTTCCCCTACAAACCATTCGAGCTAAAATTGATTATTGTGCCTATCCAATTCGAACTATCTATGGAGTATTAGGCATCAAAATTTGGATATTTACAGACGAGGAATAATAAGCCCTTAACTTGTCTTTATCTTCTATACAGGAAAAAGATGAAAAATGGATTCCTTTTTGCTCAATCAAAACAAAAATGAACAATTCTAATTTTTGTTTTGATTTTTATAGGATTAAATAAAAATTCGATTAACTATTTAATATAAATGCTATGCTTAGTGTGTGACTCGTTGATTTTTTTAAGTTAAGATTCCAAAAGATAGATGATCAAGCCCGTAATATGAACTAACAACCAACCCATCGCTTCGTATTATCTGGATCCAAAGAACCAGTCAAGATATGATAAATTGGTCATATCATTGTAGCAACTGAAATCCTTTTTGCATAAAAAAAAATCAATCTTGAGATGTCAAGCGAAATATAAAAAATATCGATAAATGGAAAGCTGAGAGAAAGAAAGAAAAAGAATATCAATCAATGATATACAATTCCAACATGTAAGGTCTATGAGTCATGTCATAAAAAGTAATAAAGCATCAATAAGGATTCATCCATAATTAGATAAACCTATTCATAAAACAAAAAAATCAAGAGCTTCGAGCCAATAAAGACTGAGAAAGTTGACTCACCAACAAATTTTATTAAAAGCTCCGTTGTGGAATTCAGACCTAAGCATTAATCGAGAGGTGATGGGAACGACGGAACCTGTGAATACAAAAAATTCTATTGAAAACGAATTATTCATTGGGCAGGATGGCGGAAGAAACCGATTCATTTATGTTGAGAGGTCGTGCACTAACCCTACGACTGAAATAGATATGAAAAGAGTAAATATTCGCCCGCGAACTATTTATATTTTATTGGATTACTAAATTTTGGACGATCCAATAGAATATAGAATAATAAGATAAAAAAAAATTCGTTATAGTTAGAACACTATATCGAATATATATATAATCTATAGCATATGTTTAATTATATATTCAAACATACTAATTCCTCCTAAATTAGGTACAAATCTAAAAATTCCACAATTCGGCGTATTATTGATTAAATACATGTAAATCTGAATTAAATATTTTTTATTATTTTATAATTATAATAAAATAATAAAAAATATTAATACTTTGGTGAGGAGCTCGATGAGAAGAAACTCTCATGTCCAGTTCTGTAGTAGAGATGGAATTAATAAAAAGAACCATCAACTATAACCCCAAAAAAACCAGATTCCGTAAACAACACAGGGGAAGAATGAAGGGAATATCTTATCGAGGGAATCGTATTTGTTTCGGTAAATATGCTCTTCAGGCACTTGAACCCGCTTGGATCACATCTAGACAAATAGAAGCGGGACGACGAGCAATGGCACGAAATACACGTCGAGGTGGAAAAATATGGGTGCGTATATTTCCAGACAAACCGGTTACAGTAAGACCTACGGAAACCCGTATGGGTTCGGGGAAAGGATCCCCCGAATATTGGGTAGCTGTCATTAAACCTGGTCGAATACTTTATGAAACGAGCGGAGTAGCAGAAAATATAGCCAGAAAAGCCATTTCAATAGCGGCATCCAAAATGCCTATACGAACTCAATTCATTTAAGGGTGTAGAATTACTAAAGAGTTCCGTGAAATGAAAAAAAATACCAAATAGCTTTTCTGGACAAACAATATTTCGTTTTTTTCTTCGCCCTTTCCATTGACATTGCAAGAAGGGATTCAAAAAAAAATGATTCAACCTCAGACCCATTTGAATGTAGCGGACAATAGCGGGGCTCGGAAATTAATGTGTATCCGAATCATAGGAACTAGTAATCGCCGATACGCTCATATTGGTGACATTGTTGTTGCTGTGATAAAAGAAGCAGTACCTAATATGCCCTTAAAAAGATCAGAAGTAGTCAGAGCTGTAATTGTACGGACTTGTAAAGAACTCAAACGCGAAAACGGTATGATAATACGATATGATGATAATGCCGCAGTTGTCATTGATGAAGAAAAAAATCCAAAAGGAACTCGAGTTTTTGGTGCGATTGCTCGGGAATTAAAACAATTTCATTTTACTAAAATAGTTTCATTAGCTCCCGAGGTATTATAGTATAATAATTTATAGTCGAATATTTGAATGAAATAGATTCATTTAGTAGATTCACGCATATACTTTGATTTTTTTTATTTACAAATTTAATTTATTTAATAATTCATAAATAAAAAGAAAAAACATGTTGATTATATCAAAATTCGGAGGTACCAATAAATTTAGTCCATCATGGGTAGGGACACTATTGCTAATCTAATAACTTCGATACGAAATGCTGACATGAATCAAAAAGGAATAGTTCGAATAGCATCTACTAACATCACCGAAAATATTGTTAAAATACTTTTACGAGAAGGTTTTATCGAAAACGTGAGAAAATATCGAAAAAACAACAAATCTTTTTTGGTTTTAACCTTGCGCCCTAAAAAGACTAACCAAAAACCATATAGGAGAAATATTTTAAATTTAAAACAGATAAGTCGTCCTGGTCTACGAATCTATTCTAACTATCAACAAATTCCTAGGATTTTAGGCGGGATAGGGATTGTAATTATTTCTACTTCTCGAGGTATAATGACAGATCGAGAAGCTCGATTAGAAGGAATCGGTGGCGAGATTTTGTGTTATATATGGTAATCCTTTCTGATCTCCGAATTGGATCTGGAATTTCCTATTTTTTGGGGGAAAAACAAGAACGGGTTGTCTAATATCATTCCTACTCCATTAGTTGATACTTCAAGGGATTTTTGAAAGAACAAAACTAGATTCCTAAGGGAGAATAAAATTACTGAATCACTTCTGAATGATATGTTCCGGGTTCGTTTAGATAATGAGAATCTGATTCTAGGTTCTATTTCAGGAAGGATACAACTTTATATGGATACTACCAGTACATAGAGTTCAAATTGAAAAAAAAATCGTTATGATTTAACCAATAGTTTTTTCAACATTCTTTTTTTTTTTTATTTTAATTTTATAGGGATACATTGCGAGGTTCAAAATTTCAAGAAACTTACTTTCTTCCAACCAAAAAGTATATTCGAAATTAAGGTAAGGAATGACAAATATGAAAATAAGGGCTTCTGTTCGTAAAATTTGTGAAAAATGTCGACTGATACGTAGGCGGGGACGAATTAGAGTAATTTGTTCCAACCCAAGACATAAACAAAGACAAGGATAATATTTTTATAAAATAGGACTCTCTAAAAGAGCCAATCAATATATAACAATATACAAATAATAAATAAAGGATCTGCTTTTTGACACGAAATGGATATATCCATATATTTCTGACTCATCTTTATAATTATAAAATGATACAATATGCAATATGGCAAAACCTCTATCAAAAATTGGTTCACGTAGGAATGGGCGTATTGGGTTACGTAAGAGTGCACGTAGAATACCAAAGGGCGTTATTCATGTTCAAGCAAGTTTCAACAATACTATTGTAACTGTTACAGATGTCCGAGGCCAGGTGATTTCGTGGTCCTCTGCGGGTACTTGTGGATTCAAGGGTACAAGAAAGGGGACACCATTTGCTGCTCAAACCGCCGCAGAAAATGCTCTTCGTACAGTCCTGGATCAAGGTATGCAACGAGCAGAAGTCCTGATAAAGGGTCCTGGCCTTGGAAGAGATGCAGCATTACGAGCTATTCGTCAAAGTGGTATGCTATTAAGTTTCGTACGAGATGTAACCCCTATGTCGCATAATGGCTGTCGACCTCCTAAAAAAAGACGTGTATAGAAATAAACATTGAAAAGATTTCAAGAGAAATAAATGGTTCAAAGATCTAACCAAAAAAAAAGAGTACTATGGTTCGAGATAAAGTAACAGTAGCGACTCGGACATTAGAGTGGAAGTGTGGTGAATCAAGAGTAGACAGTAAACGTCTTTATTATGGACGCTTTATTCTGTCTCCACTTATGAAAGGTCAAGCCGATACAATAGGCATTGCGATGCGAAGAGCTTTGCTTGGAGAAATAGAAGGAACATGTATCACACGTGCAAAATCTGAGAAAATACCACATGAATATTCTACCATAGTAGGTATTCAAGAATCCGTCCATGAAATTTTAATGAATTTGAAAGAAATTGTATTGAGAAGTAATCTGTATGGAACTTATGATGCATCTATTTGTGTCAAGGGACCCAGATATATAACTGCTCAAGATATTATCTTACCGCCTTCTGTGGAAATTGTCGATAATACACAGTATATAGCTACCTTGATAGAACCGATTGACTTTTGTATTGGATTGCAAATCGAGAGGAATCGCGGATATCGTATAAAAACGCTAAATAACTTTCAAGACGGAAATTATCCTATAGATGCTATATTCATGCCTGTTCGAAATGCAAATTATAGCATTCATTACTATGGGAATGAAAAACAAGAGATACTTTTGCTCGAAATATGGACAAATGGAAGTTTAACTCCGAAAGAAGCACTTCGAGAAGCCTCCCAGAATTTAATTGAATTATTTATTCCTTTTCTACATGTAGAAGAAGACAACTTACATTTAGAAGACAATCAACACAAGGTTACTTTACCCATTTTGACTCTTCATCCTAGATTGACTAAACGAAGGAAAAACAAAGAAAAAATAGC